TTTTTACGAAAAAATTTTACTCCCTAAACTTTTTTATAAGATAAATTAAAATTTTCTGATTAAAATTTAAACTTTTTTATAAGATATATAAGTAAATAGATATTAATGGAGATTTCTTTATTATGGTTAGTCGTGGTTCAAAAGTTAAAATTCTTCGTACAGAATCATACTGGTTTAATCAAGTAGGAACAGTTGCTACAGTTGATCAAAGTGGTATTCGTTATCCTGCTGTTGTAAGATTTGAAAATGTAAATTATAGTGGTACAAATACAAATAATTTTGCACTTGATGAACTTTTAGAAGTAGAAGCACCAGCAGCACCGAAGAAAAAATAATTAGTTTTATTAAGGTAATGTAGGGTTATGTTTTTAATTGCCCTACATGTTTTTTTGTGATATTATTTTTTAACTAAATCTTTTAATTATTGTGAATCGTAATGGTAGATTATCCTCAAATTGGAAAATTAGCACCGAATTTTCTTACAGTTGGGGTTTTTAATAAAAAATTAGGTAAAATTCGATTGTCTGATTATCGAGGCAAAAAATATGTCCTTCTCATTTTTTATCCGGCAAATTTTACCCCTGTTTCACCAACTGAATTGATTACTTTAAGTGACCGAATTGCGGAATTTCGTAAATTATCAACACAGATATTAGCTATTTCGATTGATAGTCCATTTTCTCATCTACGGAGTCTCTTATCTAGTCGATATGAAGGAGGATTAGCAAACTTACAATTTCCGTTAGTTTCTGATCTTACACAAAAAATTACAAACGATTATAAGTTACTTACGGACGATGGTATGGCCTTTCCAGGAGTAGTCCTTATTGACAAAGAAGGAGTGATTCAATATTATACAGTTAACAATTTACTATGTGGGCGTAATATAAATGAAATTCTTCGTATTCTCGAATCAATTCAATATTTGAAAGAACACCCAGGACAAGCTTGTCCTGTTGATTGGAATTATGGAGATAAGACTATTTATTCACACCCTTTAAAATCAAAGTTATATTTTAAAGAACTATACTCTCCTCAAAAAAATTAAACTATTATGCCTAAATTAAAAACTCGGAAAGCAGCTCTAAAACGATATAAAAAAACAGCAGCTGGTAATTTCTTACGTCGTCATGCATATAAAGGTCATCTTTTAATGCACAAAACAAAAACCCAAAAACGAAAATTATCACAAACAATTTGTGTTAGTGATAGTGATAGTAAACCTATTAAATTAATGTTACCTTATTAAAAGTTATGGTCAGAGTAAAACGAGGAAATGTTGCACGAAAACGTCGCAAAAAAATATTACAACTTGCAAAAGGTTATAGAGGAGCCCATTCTCGTCTTTTTAGAGTTGCTAATCAGCAAGTTATGAAAGCTTTACGTTATTCTTACGTTGGAAGAAAACAAAAAAAACGGACTTTTAGAAGACTTTGGATAACTCGTATTAATGCCGCATCAAAATTAAACGGTTCATCATATAGTCGCGTGATTCATAACTTTAAAAAATCAAATATTGATTTAAATAGAAAAATGTTATCGCAAATTGCTGTATTAGATAGTCAAACTTTCACACAATTAATTAATCTTTCACAATAATAAGAAATTCTAAATTTCGAAAAAACCCTTTCGTGAAAAAGAAAAGAGCTTATTGCGATAGAAAAATCTAACTTTTTAAGTTTATGTTTAACTATTCGAACTATAATATAAACTAGAAAGTTAGAATAAATTGAAGGTCATATGACAGTAGATGAAGATTTAGAGAAACTACTTGAGAATTTACCATTTTTTATTCAAGAAAATTTAAAGAACCATTCAAACAAAGAGAATCTTATCGAAATTGTAATGGATTTAGGTCGTCGGCCAGAAGCACGGTTTCATAGTGGACCAGAATATTTATCTCAAAAAATTGTTTCGTGGCAGGATCTTGATTATACAATAAAACGAATTAGTAAATTCAGTGATGATAATCGTGCTGGAATTGAACGAACTCTTCACAGAGTAAGCTGTATACGTAATCGTCAGTCTCTTATTAATGGATTAACTTGTCGAGTTGGTCGTGCTGTTTTCGGTACAATCAGTATAATTCGAGATTTGCTTGAATCAGGCCAATCTATTTTAATTTTAGGTAAGCCTGGAGTAGGGAAAACTACCATAATTCGCGAAATTGCTCGAGTTTTATCAGATGAAATGGAAAAACGAGTTGTTATAGTAGATACTTCTAACGAAATTGCAGGAGATAGTGATATACCTCATTCAGGCATTGGTCGTGCTCGTCGCATGCAGGTTTCTAAAACCGAATTACAACATCAAGTTATGATTGAAGCTGTGGAAAATCATATGCCTGAAGTTATTATTATTGATGAAATTGGAACTGAATTAGAAGCTCTTGCTGCTAAAACGATTGCTGAAAAAGGAGTTCAATTAGTTGGTACTACTCATGGAAACTGTTTAGAAAATTTAATAAAAAATCCTCCTCTTGCTGATTTAATTGGTGGTATTCAATATGTTACATTAAGTGATGAAGAGGCAAAACGCCGTGGGACACAAAAAAGTATCTTAGAACGCAAAGCTTATCCTGCATTTCAAATAGCAATTGAAATTAATGATCCGAATTCTTGGACGATTCATGAAGAAGTTACAAATTCAATTGATTTATTATTAAGAGGTACATACTCTACTATTCAAACACGCCAACTTGGTCCAAATGAAAAAACAAATATTAGTTATACTAAGTTACAACCAACCTCTCGTGCATTATTTCAATCTTCGAGAAATTTAAAAAATATCACAACGTTTAGTAATAAAGATTGGACCGTTTTAAGTGACTATAATGTTGTAAAACCAAAAAATGTTAAAACCAAACAATTATTAGTTTATACTTATTCACTTTCCAATAATTTAATGAAAGAAGCTGTTTCAAAAATAGGTATTAAACTTATTTTAACTAAAGAAATTCGAAAAGCAAGCTTAATTATTGGGTTAAAAAAGCATTTAAAACAAAATCTTAAACTGAAGAAATTAGCATTAGAATACAATATACCAATTTATACGGTCAATCATGCAAGTGTTTTTCAATTAACAAGATTACTTCAATTTGTTATTGACCAAAAATTATAAATTATTTATTGTTTTATGTAATATAATTCTATATAAATGATTTGTTCCTTAAAAAAGGACCAAAGCATATACACATATTAACACCCTGGGTTTACATTTGTAAGTCCAAACTTATTTATAAATTTTTAAGGAAACTTTATATGGCAGACCAAACTTTAGCAAAATTACAATCTATTGTTGCAGATCAATTAGGTATCGAGGAAGAAAAAGTAATTCCTTCGTCTAGTTTTACTCAACAATTAGGTGCAGATTCTTTAGATGTTGTTGAATTAGTTATGGCATTTGAAGAAGCATTTGAAATTGATATTGATGATGAAGCTGCCGGAAAAATTAGTACAGTTCAAGATGCTTTAGACTACATCAACGAACACAAATAAAACTTTTATTAGATTTTAAAATAATTTCGATTATTTTAAAATCTATTTGAATTAGTTAATTTATTATTTAAAGACATGTCTTTGATTTTACAAGAGGTCCAAGAAATTTTAAGTTATCAATTTAGTTTAAAAAAAACAGAAATTCAACCAGAAACAAAGTTTGAATTAGAATTAGGTGCAGATTCTCGTGATCTTTTAGAGCTTATGGCAGCTTTTGAAATTACCTTTGATATAGAAATCGAGTATGAAGATGTTGTCCATATTATTACAGTTCAAGATGCCATCGATTATATCGAAAAGAAAAAAATAGCTCGCGACGATTTATATAAAAATTTGGGATAAATAATCTTTGTAAATTTTTACAAAGTTATAAATCTTAAATATTATCTTAAAGGTTGCTAATATTTATAAACATATGGTATAATGGACATGTCTTCATTTATTACAAGTAAACTTTAAAGTTGAAAATTTCGTCGGGATATAGCTCAGCTTGGTAGAGTACCTGCTTTGGGAGCAGGGTGTCGTAGGTTCAAATCCTACTATCCCGATAATATTTATCTTTTAAAGTGAAAGGTTTTAAACTATTTAGAAACACAAATCAAAAGATTTTATTACTAAAACTATTTTATTAAAAGGAAATAAACTCTAATGACGATGACTGCATTTGACGCATTAAACTCAGTATCTCAAATAGTCTCGGCTGGTGATAAAGATTATAGTTACATCTTTAAACCAGAAGGTACTGTGTTCAATCCACCTCTTATGTACTTTTACACAGATCCTATAGACGGATTTTTTAATTTATTTATTGTTGAATCAGGCCCTACTGACCCTGCTTATCTACCTGATTGGTTATCAGAAGCATTTCAAGTTATTTGTAATCAACAAGTGAATGTATTACTTTTACGAGAAGTTCAAGAATGGGCTTATGAAATGTTAAAGATATTTAAAAATTTATGTCAAATGCGTGCTGCTCTTTGGTGGTGGTTAATGTTTAATCCTTATCAACAACCATTTAATACTTTAAGAGTTTTAACAGAATGGTATTTAACTGCATTTACAGGCGTTTTTCCAGTTTTAGTTGGAATTGACATTGGCCCTACTATTGGATTAGCACTTCTTGGAAATGGTGTTGATGTTTTAGGTCG